AAAACAAAAAAATTGTATTCTAATTAGTTAATAGCAAGCAAGGATTCTGAGAGTTTATTGAATTCCTAGGCGTGTCGAATTTCTCGTATGTCAGCCTACTTAGCTCAGAGGGTAGAGCATCGCATTTGTAATGCGATGGTCATCGGTTCGATTCCGATAGTAGGCTTTTCTCTTTTTCTTTTTTTGATTTTTCATCATTGAGAATGTCCTTTTGAAATCAAAGACTAGTGAAAAAAATGTCTTCCGCTTTTGCTAAAAGTCATCGATTTCTATTAGGTTATAGGAACTTCCAACTAGGATATAAAAAGATCCTTTTCTTTTTCTATATCTATATAGAGAATATAAAGGAAAGAGCTGGATATTTCTTTATCCTTTTCTTTTTCTATATCTATATAAAGAATATAAAGGAAAGAGCTGGATATTTCTTTATCCAATTCATCTCGTTATTCTTTAATAGTACATTTGAGTCACTTTCACTTCATTTCTCATTTAGTTCAGTTTGAGTTTAGTTTTATTCTGTAAAATGAAATTTCATCAATAAGAGTGAAATATAAATAAGAGGAAGGAGTCTTTATGTCACGTTACCGAGGACCTTGTTTCAAAAAAATACGCCGGCTGGGGGCTTTACCGGGCCTAACTAATAAAAGTCCCAAAGACCGAAAGGATCGTAGAAACCAATCGGGGTCTTGGAAAAAATCCCAATATCGTATTCGCCTAGAAGAAAAACAAAAATTGCGTTTTCATTATGGTCTTACAGAACGCCAATTGCTTAAATACGTTCGTATCGCCGGAAAGGCCAAAGGTCCGACAGGTCAGGTTTTACTACAATTACTCGAAATGCGCTTGGATAACATTCTTTTTCGATTGGGGATGGCTCCGACTATTCCTGGAGCTCGCCAATTAGTTAACCATCGACATATTTTAGTAAATGGTCGGATCGTAGACATACCAAGTTATCGCTGCAAACCCCGAGATACTATTACGGCAAAGGATGACGGAAAATCTAAAGTTCTAATTCAAAATTCTCTCGATTCCTCTCCTCACGAGGAATTACCAAACCATTTAACTCTTGACCCAGTGCAATCTAAAGGATTAGTCAATCAAATAATAGATAGTAAATGGGTCGGTTTGGAAATAAATGAATTGCTAGTCGTAGAATATTATTCTCGTCAGACTTAAACCGAACGAAAATAAAAAATTTTTCTAATAAGGTAAAGTGCGGACAACTTTGCTCCCTTTCGGCGAAGTAAATTAACCTAAGGTTAAGAGAAAGAAGGGTTTGAGCCGTATTTTTCTCTTATTTCGGTATCATATCGAGAGGGAGATTTTCTTTCCTTATCTCCCCCTTTCTTTCCAGTCTTTTACGTGCCACAGCCATTAGGAATAGAAAATCTATATCAAAGAACGGTCTAACTGTATGGAAGACTGATATCGATTCTTATTTGATCTATTGTGGTTAGTAAGATCGGTGCCTTGGGTGAAGGTACGGAAAGAGAGGGATTCGAACCCTCGGTAAACAAAAGCCTACATAGCAGTTCCAATGCTACGCCTTGAACCACTCGGCCATCTCTCCTACATAATGATTATGACCCAAAAACCGAGTGAATTGCGAGTCATTTATCTGAATTATTGGGTAGGTCCGACTAATCAACTCTAACGATAAAAAGCTATCAAAATCGAAAATTTTTGATCCAAGTCAAAGAAAGATCTTTCCTTCGAGGCTCCCGAGATAAAGAGAAAATTGCTTTACTTGCGAAAACGATTAACTCTTCCTGTTTGCCAAAACAAGGTTCTCTTCTTTGTCGGCGTATCCCTTTCTTCCCGATTCAATCACGAAATTCGAAATTCGAACAAATCAACCGATTGAGGGATCTATATTTTATAGACGCGGATTAATGGATCTCTTTAGATCATCATTCTAGTTAGACTACGATTCGATACCCTAAGACTTTTCATCCAATCCAGGTTTCGAGTTATCAACAACAAACTCCTAGGCCATCGATCTAGTACAAATTCCTAAACTCTCTTTTCTATGGGATTATTTTTCTATTTGGATTGTCTCGTGTATCCCCGCTATGTACACAAGACAAAATAAAATAGGCGGTTATTCTCTTCTCATCATAGACTGATTATGAGTATTCGATCCTTTTTCTTCTTTGGATCCTAATTCCATCAAAATTTCGTGGTTTCTTCTAATCTGTAACTTCAATGTCATCGGCATCGTTTCCTTCGTTGGTTATACGATTCCATTAGAATGAAATCGAATCAGGTTGCACTATTTTGTTTTTAGTTCTTATCAATTCCCGTGAAAAGGAACAATTTGAATAGTGAATAGTTGAATAGAAGGCACATATTTTTTTTTATTTTGTAATGACTCTAATTTTATGGTATTTCGTACTGTACCATTCTTTTCGTTGTGGGATCCTGTTTCCATGAGAGAGAGGGAATGCTAAGAATTTTCGAATGGATTGCTGCCTATGCCTAGACCACGGATAAATGGAAATTTTATTGATAAGACCTTTTCAATTGTAGCCAATATCTTATTACGAATAATTCCGACAACTTCAGGAGAAAAAGAGGCATTTACCTATTATAGAGATGGTGCGATTTGATTTTTTTATTCCTCTTAGTCTTACGAGAAAGACACACGATTCGGGATCGGGATAAAAAGAAAAAGAAATCTACGCTTGTTGAAGGTAAAGTTTGGAAATAGAACAACTCCTTCTGTTGTGTATCCTCGATTAATGCAGCCTCAGATACTAAGTTTGAATTGTCGATTCTAGTATTAAGCGAAGGTTTATACCTATCGGTTCGTTATTACAGGTCAATCCTACGCTACTAGTACCAATAGGCAGCATAGGGGAAGAAGCACTACACCCCGGAATCCATAAACAAAAACTTTGTGAGACATTATCCCTTTCCTTAGCAGGCTCGGGACTACGAAGAATGGTTGGGACAACAAACATCCATCGTGTTTGTATTTTGGATACCCGTAGAACCATCGAAGGCTGTTGAAGTGACTCATTCCCGGAAATTCGGGGGCGCTGAGAACAAAGAAATTGTTGGAGTTATCATTTCTCTCTAGTACCAATATGCTCGATGTTAAGAAAGGATCTCTTGCAGGAAGGTTGGCTAGAGATTTCGTGTAAAAACACCAGCCCTGTTCAGTTCATAATGAGAATATTTTCATCTTTTTTGATTCCCTGTATTATTTTCATTATGCACATAAGAGAGGAGCCGTATGAGATGAAAATCTCATGTACGGTTCTGGAACGGAGATTCTTTGAATTGAATGACGACCGTAACGGATGTCGGCGCAATCCGAAGGAAATTATGCGGAAGCTTTGCAGAATTATTATGAAGCTATGCGACTAGAAATTGATCCCTATGACCGAAGTTATATACTTTATAACATAGGACTTATCCACACAAGTAACGGAGAACATACAAAAGCTTTGGAATATTATTTTCGAGCGCTAGAACGAAACCCATTCTTACCACAAGCTTTTAATAATATGGCCGTGATCTGTCATTACGTGCGACTATCTCCACTATAGAAAGAAAGGGGGAAAGAAAGATCAAATCCGCTAGTAAAGACTAGAAAAATAGGCTTTCTACCTATGCATCGTCTAAACGAACGATTTTTATGAGCTGTAGAAAAGAAAGAACCTTCTTCGAAGTCGAAATATGAAGAAAGAGATATGCCCAGCTGTTTTCTTCTATGGATAAAGGATCTAATTGATAGAGTAAGCGCCGTAAAGATCAATTCGCGGAGTTTTGTACCGATACAATACTAACTGCTTACTTAGGTCATGATGTGCGATAAATGTTAGGAATCCACTTATGTAATAGAGTGGACCTACTAACGACTAAGGTATTGAGCAGCGGTGTAGGATCAGATCCCAAAGATAGTGAGTCTTTCCTTGAAAGTCTTTTTCAAAAATTCTATAGAAAGTTCGATATAAGATGAAATCGAGATAGTTACCTTTCAGAAAATTCGAACGATAGGATAAATCCTATGCTTTAGTCGTAGGAAGGTGGGAGCGAAGATAAAACTAAAACAGATTATTCATCCAAATTTCAGATTTAAGTTTGAAACTCATGTCATTAGCTTCTTTTGGTTAACACGAAAAATGGGATAGATCTATGAGAAAGCTTATTCAATTCAATAGGGTCGACTACAATTGGATACCAAAAGAGTTGACTGCCGAGCCGTATGAGGTAGGAAACTCTCAAGTACGGTTCGAAGGGAAGGAATTAACCAGCCTATTCCGACCGGGGAGAACAGGCCATTCGACAGGGAGATTCTGACATTGCAGAGGCTTGGTTCGATCAAGCCGCTGAGTATTGGAAACAAGCTATAGCACTTACTCCTAGTAATTATATTGAAGCGCATAATTGGTTGAAGATCACGAGGCGTTTCGAATAAAAGATGACACCATTTCTTTCTTGGAATTCATTTCGTGGAATTCCTTGTTTGTTAACCCCCTCAGTCAACTAAAATCAAGCATTCCCCTCGGAAGAACCAATCAAGGAATTTCATTATATCCCTTCTAAGCCTTCGAGTTCGTCTGCTAGTTCGTAGGGATAAAAGAGAGACAGAGAGCGTCCCAACTATACTTTGTTCTTCTCGTTCTTTTTTCTATAAAAACCTGACTCTGAAAGCGACTAAAAGAGACTTGGAATCGCTGAATCTAGATCCCCAAATATCTTGGAGTAATGGCTAATGGCTGTTCGCGCGATTTGGACTCGAGTCTATTGTATGGAAATCAGACGACGCAGTTCCATTTAAGAACTTGGAATTGAGATCTGAAGATAGGACAAACAAAAAGTCGTTTTTGCATCAATCGAAAGCCCTCAAGGGTTTTTTGAGGATTCAAAGGGTCCGTTGAGCGCCTCATGGCTATGTCATAATAGATCCGAACACTTGCCCCGGATCGACTTCCAGATCAGAATTGCTCTAGTGAATAACGAAAGAAACTACATAGATGGCAGATAGA